GGGGATCCACTTTATTACATAAGTAGATTCCTAATCTATCATCATATTAAGTAAGCAGTTCTTGTTGTATCGGCCAAAAACCTTGTTAATTGATCTTTACGGTGCTTCCTCTATCAATTAGATCTTTTATCCATAGAAAAAAAGTATCTAGGCATATATATTCTATTTCTTCATATTTTTACTTCTATGAAGTTTCTTTCTTTGCTACAGCTCATAAAAATCGTTGTTTCGAACGATATATATATGTAGAAAGCCTATTTTTTTGTCTAGTATTTATTTTTTTATTAGTATTAGTGGAGTTGTTCGTTCTTTTCTTTTTTTCTATAGTGGAGATAGTCGCACGTAATGACAGATCACGGCCATATTGTTAAAAGCTTGAGGTAAAAAAGGGTTTCGTTCGAGTGCCCTAAAATAGTATTCCAAAGCTTTTGTATGTTCTCCGTTACTTGTGTGTATAAGGCCTATGTTATAAAGTATATAACTTCGATCATAGGGATCAATTTCCAGTCGCATAGCCTCATAATAATTCTGTAAAGCTTCCGCATAATTTCCTTCAGATTGAGCCGACATCCGTTACGGTCGTCATTCGGTTCAAAGAATCTCCGTTCCAGAACCGTACGTGAGATTTTCATCTCATACGGCTCCTCCTTTATGTGTATAATGATAAACATCCATGGAATCAAATCCAAAAAGATTGCAATATTCTCATTATCAACTTAGCGGGACTAGTATTTTTACACGAAATCTCTAGCCAACCTTCCTGTAAAGGATTTTTTATTAACATCAAGTATGTTATTATTGGATAAATGGATAAATAGTCACTTCAACAATTTCTTTGTCCTCAACGCTGCTAAATTTCCCGGAATTAGTCACTTCAACAGTCTTCGATGGTTATATGGGTATCCAAAATACGAACGAGATGGATGTTTATTGTCCCAACCATTCTAGTTAGTCCCGATCCCGATAAGAAAGGAAGGATTTATTTTTTTTTTTTACAAAGTTTTCTAGTGTTGTTGATTCCTAAGCGTAGTGCTTCTTCCCCCATGCCGCCTATTGGTACTAGTGGAGTAGGATTAACCTGACCCCATAGGTATAGGTATAACCTTTCGCTTAATACTATAAACCTAAAATTGAAGCATATGAGGCTGCATTAATCGGAAATACACGACAGAAGGGATTAATTGTTTTATTTCCAAACTTCACCTTCAGCAAGCGTAGGTTTTTTTTTCAAAATTTTTTTCTTTCTCTAGACTGAGATCGGTAAAAAAAAAAAAATAATCAAATCGCACCATCTCTGTAATAAGTGAATGCCTCTTTTTCTCCAGAAGTTGTCGGAATTATTCGTAATAAGATATTGGCTACAATGGTAAAGGTCTTATCAATAAAATTTCCATTTATCCGAGATCTAGTCATAGGTAGCAATCCATCCTAAAATTTCATTTTTTATCGCGTGATAAAATAATCCCCCAAACAAAGGAATTGTACAATACAGTACGAAATAACGTAAAAATGGACTTATTAATCAAATAATTTTATCCTACGGCAGGCCTCGGAGTAAGTTTTTTTTGTTCGTTTCAATTGATTATATGCGCCTTCACAAATGGAATATGTATGCCTCACTATTCACTCGAGGGACATAATCATTATGTAGGAGAGATGGCCGAGTGGTTGAAGGCGTAGCACTGGAACTGCTATGTAGGCTTTTTGTTTACCGAGGGTTCGAATCCCTCTCTTTCCGCACCTTTATCACGTTCATCAATGTTACTGACCTCAATGTTTGCAAATAGATATCATTATTTCAACTTTGATGTGGATTCTCTATTCCTAATTTCTTTCTGGAATAAAAAAAATAGTGGAATAAAGTGGGCAAGGAATAACAATTTTCCTATACCCCCCCACGTCTATACATGAATGGGGCAAAATCCTCGGATCAAAATTATTCTTATTTTAATTAGGTTTAAGTCTGACGAGAATAATATTCTACAACCAGCAATTCATTAATTTTCAAACCAACCCATTTACTATCTATTATTTGATTGACTAATCCTTTATATTGGAATGGATCAAGAGTCAAATGGATTGGTAATTCTTCGCGGGGGGCTGATTCAAGAGAATTTTGAATCAGAGTTCTAGATTTTTGTTCATCCTTCGCTGTAATAATATCTTGAGGTTTGCAACGATAACTTGGTATATCTACTATACGACCATTAACTAAAACATGTCTGTGGTTAACTAATTGACGGGCTTGAGGAATAGTCGAAGCCATACCCAATCGAAAAAGTATGTTATCCAAACGCATTTCAAGTAATTGTAGTAAAACTTGACCGGTTGAACCTTTCGCTTTTCCAGCGATACGAACATATTTAAGCAATTGTCGTTCTGTAAGACCATAATGAAAACGCAATTTTTGTTTTTCTTCTAAACGAATACGATATTGAGATTTTTTACTCGAGCGCGATTGGTTTCTAAGTTCGCTTCCAACTGTAGGCCGTTTACTAGTTAGTCCTGGTAAAGCCCCCAGACGACGTATTTTTTTGAAACGAGGCCCTCTGTAACGTGACATAAACACTCCTTTTTAATTTAAAATGGAAAATCTCATAAAGCTAAATTAAAACTAAACTAATAAACTAAATAACAAATATGATAAATCAAACGAAATCTACTTAAAGTATTTTACTATAAATATTATACTACAAAAAAGAACTGGAAAGATTCGATCAGTATCCGAATTTTATTCTATTGTATATCTATCTAAATAAATAGAAAATAAAAATAAGGAGGTTATTTTCGTGATTTGTTCTAGAGAAATGGAACTCCCATTTTTTTTTTCCTAAAATAAAAAGAGATTATCCCTTATGTCAAAAATGAAAACAAATAGAGAAAAAAAGCCGGCTATCGGAATCGAACCGATGACCATCGCATTACAAATGCGATGCTCTAACCTCTGAGCTAAGCGGGCTCTCATAACACAAATTGTGCATTTATCGGAATTATTTCCTAAACGACTGGGATCTTAGTTATTAATTGTTTTATATTAACTCTTCATAACCAAATTACTATATCATAATCATATCATAATCAAATAAATACAAACATAGAAAAAATATAAAATATCCAATAGTTATTATTTATTTGATATTTTAGTATATATCATATCATAAAAATAAGAATAATTTTAAGATAAGAATTTTAATTATTTTAATATTTCAAGAATAAATAGAATTCATATTTTCATCTAATCTATATGAATCTATATGAATATCTAAATATAGATATGTATTTATCCCGATATCCTGATTATTAGATAGGAAGATTATTTGTTTCTTCTATATATATATTCTTTAATATTCTACAATTAGAATACCTTAAAATAAAATTCTATATAAAAATTCTATATAAATAATAAATATAGATATAGAAAATAGTATATAGAATACTATTTTAAATAGTCTCATTTTTTAGAATTTTAAATAATGACTAATTAGATTACAGTAAACAGTAATTTATATTACAAAATTCGTATGCATTAAGATGAACGATGAACTATGTATAATGTATATAAAAAATAAAGAATGTATCGATAGAAATTGGATAAGTAAATAGAAATTTGATTTTCGTTTTGTTATTATAAGGTCTGTATCTGTCTGCTCTAAGGAAAAAAAGAATCGAACGTTAGAGTATTCTAAATACTCTCAAAAAATCAAAGAAGGAGGGACATATAAAATAGAGATAAATGTAGTATATATCTCTGTATATTGAATTGCGAATACACAGATAATAGAATCATTTCTGATTCGACTAAATATGGGTATCTGATATAGATGAAAGAAAATCAATCAAACAAATAGAAGGAAATTTTTCCAAAAATAGGAGTAGGTTTCTAATAAATTCAACAGTTCCATCATATAATTCTCATAATACAAATGAAAAAACATCCTAATGAGATATGATATCAATCTCAAAGAAAAAAAAACAGGGGATATGGCGAAATTGGTAGACGCTACGGACTTAATTGGATTGAGCCTTGGTATGGAAACTTACCAAGTGAAAACTTTCAAATTCAGAGAAACCCTGGAATTAAAAATGGGCAATCCTGAGCCAAATCCTTCTTTCCGAAAACAAATAAATAAAAGTTTAGAAAGTGAAAATCAAAAAAGGATAGGTGCAGAGACTCAATGGAAGCTGTTCTAACAAATGGAGTTGACAACATTTACTCTTTCAATAGAATAATATTGATTGATCAAATCAGTCACTCCACCATAGTCTGATGGATCTTTTAAATAACTGATTAATCAGACGAGAATAAAGATAGAGTCCCATTCTACATGTCAATACCGACATCAATGAAATTTTTAGTAAGAGGAAAATCCGTCGACTTTAGAAATCGTGAGGGTTCAAGTCCCTCTATCCCCAAAAGCCCATTTAATTCGCTAATTTTTTATCCTATATTCCTTTTTTTAATTAAAATTCAAAAAGTCTTTATTTTATTTAGTTGACATAGACTCAAGTAATTTCCTAAAATTAGGGTGGTGTGTCAAGAATGGTCGGGATAGCTCAGCCGGTAGAGCAGAGGACTGAAAATCCTCGTGTCACCAGTTCAAATCTGGTTCCCGGCGATTCATTTCTATGAGTATCTATTCCCAAATTTATTAAAATTTGGGAATAGATACTTATTTTTTAGTGGTCTTGATCATCATACATAATTTATCTAGGCGTACGGAGATATACTCTTTCTAGCTAAAGAATGAATAGATGTATATTCTAGGTATAGGAAGTTAGTCTGAAAATGAATGATTCCATTTTGTTTCGATTTTTTCTGCGCCCCAAAAAGAATGTTAATATTTCAACAATATTCAAATGGTAAAATTACTTGGTTGAAAGGCCGAAAAGTTTAATCTAGGGAAGTTAAGAGGTGACAATAGTCAAAATTTATCTGAGATACATTATAAAAAAATTCGGTCCATTTCTTTTGATTTTCTTTGATCCTACTTTTTCTTTTT